ATGGCAGTTCCAAAAAAACGTACTTCTATGTCAAAAAAACGTATTCGTAGAAATATTTGGAAGAAAAAAGGATATTTAGTTGCAGTAAAAACTTTTTCTTTAGCGAAATCGGTTTCCACCGGGCATTCAAAAAGTTTTTTTGTGCGACAAACAAATAATAAAGTCTTAGAATAATCTCAATTGATATAGCCTAAAGAACCCCAAATTTTGTAAGATTAATGTTAACTAATGTATTTTTCTGTATTAAATTTCTCAATAATACTTAGAACTCACTGCTGTGATATATAGAATAAGAGTTTTTTGTATATTGGGTTCTAAGTATTATTTTTTTCCCTATCACAATTGTACTTTTCACAATAGAAAAGTACAATTGTGATAGAGATTGAAACTCTTTTGTTATATGCCTATCCCAAAACTTAATTGGTTTTGTAAATGGTATTATAAATTATATGCGCAATAAAGAATATTAATACTTTAATTTAAATATACTAAGGTATCGAAATCATTAGAAAAATAACAAATTATTTGTATTTAATGATGAAATTGTGATAGATATGAAATCCTAGTTATTTGATTTTGTTCATTGAAAAAAAAAAACTCAATCTTTTTCATTTGAATCCATGAAATCGGATAAATGAAAAACAAATCATAAAAAAATTGAGAAAAAAAGACAATTCTTAGTTTTATACCTCAACCGAGAAAAAACTATGGAGTTCCAACTGTTTGGAGAAAACTTAGTTTCTAGTACATGAAAGTTGATTGTTAAAAAACCCACGACGATACTACCTAGGTAGATATTTTATTGAAGATTCAAATATTTAAACCACAAACCAGTCTTTATTCATTGATTCTAATTAATGTTTCCTAAACTATATTGAATCCTTGAATCTCGACGATTCAACATGAATTGACTATTATTATTTCAAGTAAGCCGCCGTGGTGAAATCGGTAGACACGCTGCTCTTAGGAAGCAGTGCTAAAGCATCTCGGTTCGAGTCCGAGTGGCGGCATCTTCTAAAAGAGATACAATAGATCCTAAAATGTATTCAATTCGCGATTTCCAATTCTGTAATGGGACCCCTTTTATGATATTTGTGACTTTAGAACATATATTAACTCATATCTCTTTTTCGATCATTTCAATTGTGATTATGATTCATTTGATGACCTTATTAGTCCACAAAATTGTAGGATTACGTGATTCATCAGAAAAAGGGATGATAGCTACCTTTTTCTCTATAACAGGATTATTAATTTCTCGTTGGATTTCTTCGGGACATTTTCCATTAAGTAATTTATACGAGTCATTAATCTTCCTTTCGTGTAGTTTCTTCATTATTCATATGATTCCCAAGATACGTAACCTTAAAAACGATTTAAGCACAATAATTGCACCAAGTACCATTTTTACTCAAGGCTTTGCCATGTCGGGTCTTTCAACTGAAATGCATCAATCCACAATATTAGTACCTGCTCTACAATCTCAGTGGTTAATGATGCACGTAAGTATGATGTTATTGAGCTATGCAGCTCTTTTATGCGGATCATTATTATCAGTCGCTCTTCTAGTCATTACATTTCGAAAAAACATCAAAATTTTTTGTAAAAGCAATAATTTATTAATTAAGTCATTTTTCTTTGGTGAGATTGAATATTTGAATGAAAAAAGAAGTGTTTTTAAAAACACTTCTTTTCCTTCATTTCAAAATTATTACAAATATCAATTAACTGAGCGTTTGGATTATTGGAGTTATCGTGTCATTAGTCTAGGGTTTACCTTTTTAACCATAGGTATTCTTTGTGGAGCAGTATGGGCTAATGAGGCATGGGGATCCTATTGGAATTGGGACCCCAAGGAAACTTGGGCATTTATTACTTGGACCATATTCGCGATTTATTTACATACTAGAACAAATATAAATTGGAAAGGTACGAATTCGGCACTTGTAGCTTCTATAGGATTTATTATAATTTGGATATGCTATTTTGGGATCAATCTATTAGGAATAGGTCTACATAGTTATGGTTCATTCACATAAACATCTAATTGAATAAACTACATGAAGAATACATAAGATAAAAGCATCATCCCATATATAACGAAAGTTTGTTTTTATGAGTTTTTGAGAACCGTTTGAATCAAGGAATCATTCAAATTTAAATGGTTCTCAAAAACTCGAGATGTATCTAATTACAATTCTTATTCATTTTATTTCTTTTTTCATTATACAGTACAGCAAACGATTTTCAAAATATTAAATTCAAAGAATTATAAGACTTTCCTTCCGTTTCATTAATGAAACACTATCTATGATAATAATTGGATAAGATAGCGTGTACCTTGTCAACTGATAACGAGAGAACAAAATCGGGATAAATACCAATACTTATTACGGGTAGAAAGATACAGATTGAAAGAAATAGTTCTCGTAGTCCAGAATCCCAAAAATTAGAGTTTGGAATATTAAATAACTTGTATCCATAAAACATCTGACGTAACATAGATAATAAATAAATAGGAGTTAATATCATTCCAATTGCCATTACAAAAGTAATTAGCATTTTTGACATTAAAAGATATTTTGTACTAGTAATTAGTCCAAAAAATACTAAAAATTCCGCAACAAAACCACTCATTCCTGGCAATGCAAGAGAAGCCATCGAGAAGCTACTGAACATGGTAAATGTTTTTGGCATTGGGATAGATATCCCTCCCATTTCTTCGAGATAAACAAGACGTGTTCTATCACAACTCGTTCCCGCCAAGAAAAAAAGTGCAGCACCAATAAATCCATGAGAGAGCATTTGTAAAATAGCTCCATTGAGTCCCATGTCGGTTATAGAACCAATTCCTATAATTGTGAAACCCATGTGAGATACAGAGGAATAGGCTATTCTCTTTTTTAAATTACGTTGACCAAGAGAAGTTGAAGCTGCATAGATTATTTGCATTGTTCCTATTATCACCAACCAAGGAGAAAATATAGAATGAGCGTGGGGTAGTAATTCCATATTGATCCGAATCAATCCATATGCGCCCATTTTTAATAGGATTCCAGCTAAAAGCATACATGTACTGTAATGTGCTTCTCCATGGGTATCAGGTAACCATGTATGTAGGGGTATAATCGGCAATTTGACAGCATAAGCAATAAGGAAGCCAAAATAGAATATTATTTCCAATGCCACAGGATATGATTGATTAATTAATCTTTCAAAATCTAATGTTGGTTCATTGGAACCATATAAACCCATACCTAGAACTCCTATTAAGAAAAAAATGGAACCCCCTGCAGTGTACAAAATAAACTTTGTAGCCGAGTAGAGACGTTTCTTTCCCCCCCACATGGATAAAAGTAAGTAAACAGGAATTAATTCTAACTCCCACATGATGAAAAAAAGTAAAAAGTCTCGAGAGGAAAATAATCCTATTTGACCGCTGTACATTGCTAGCATCAGGAAATAGAACAACCGCGAATTTCGAGTAATTGGCCAAGCTGCTAAAGTTGCTAAAGTAGTGATAAATCCTGTCAGTAAAATGGGTCCTATGGAAAGCCCATCGATTCCTAGTCTCCAGTGGAAATCAAAAACATCTATCCATTTAGAATCTTCCTTCAATTGCATTAATGGATCATCCAATTGGAAATGATAACAGAATGCATAAGTCGTTAGAAGGAGTTCTAATAAGCATATACATATAGTATACCACCTAAACATCTTATTCCCTCTATGAGGGAATAAGAAAATTGAGGAACCCGCGAATATCGGTAAAACAACAAGTATTGTTAACCAAGGAAAATAACTCGTGATAAAGACAAGATACATTTTGACCAGAGAAGCCCGTCCTCAAAATAATATATTTTGTCGAGCACGGGCTTTTGTCGGTAAAGAGGAATCACAAATGATTCAAGTGGAGTTTTTTGTAACGTATCAATAAGATAGAGCCATGCTGCGAGTTGTTTCAGGCCCTAAATAAACACGGACACTCAAAAAATCTGTTGGGCAGGCAGATTCACATCTCTTACAACCTACACAGTCCTCGGTTCTTGGTGCGGAAGCTATTTGCTTGGCTTTACATCCGTCCCAAGGTATCATTTCCAATACATCTGTGGGGCAAGCTCGTACACATTGAGTACACCCTATACATGTATCATAAATTTTTACTGAATGTGACATTGGATCTATAAATTACAGTTTTGAACATAAAAGATTTTCGATCTGGTCAAATCAAATTAGTAGTAAATGAATCATATATTATATATTGTAATATTGTAGACACCAGACGAAACAGTGGTTTATTAAAAACAATCAATATATTTCTTAAATCAATCTGTTTATGAGAAAAGGTCAAGACACTTTGATTTTCGTTTCAACAATTATGATGATACGAGTTACACATGCGAATTAAAATTAATTGGCCAACAAATTGGTCATCATTATTTCAATATAAATATAAAAATGCAATTCAATTTTATTGAATTGCATTCAAATTCAATAAAAAATAGTATTTCAATTCTATTAAATATTTTTATGTGTCTTTATTTAAATTATCTATGATGATTATCACTAATTATTCAACAAATTCGATTGATTAATACGAGTTGATTTTCTGTTACGATGGATCGACGAAACAATAGCAAGTCCAATAGCTGCTTCAGCAGCTGCAATGGCTATAACAAAGATTGAGAAAATGTCTCCTTTTAATTGGCGACTATCAAATATATCAGAAAATGTTACAAGATTGATATTAACCGAATTTAGTATAAGCTCAAGACACATAAGCGCTCTAACCATGTTTCGACTTGTGATCAATCCATAGATACCTATAGAAAATAAATAAACACTCAAGAAAAGGACATGCTCAAACATCATTGACTAACTCCTTATCAATCTCGATTCATTTCAATATGAATAACAATTCAACCGATTCAATTGATTAGAATAGAACAATTACACAACAAAAGAAGATATTGACGGTAGATAGATTTAACTAAAAATTTCTATTTATTTATTTAGAATTTAGTTATAATTCTAAGAATTGGGAATCATTATAAGTTAAGTATTTTTATTGCTTATTGTCGAGCCATAGTAATTGCACCTATCAAGGAAACTAAAAGAATTATTGAAATGAGTTCAAACGGAAGATAAAAATCTGTTGATAAATGAATCCCAATTTGTTGAACGTTATTTATTAGGTCCTGTTCCATAATCTGGTTTGACCTTGCAGTCCAAATAATTCCGTACCATGACGTATCTGGGATAGTAGTAATTAGTGAAAAAAGAATAGTTGTACAAACCATCAAAGTGACCCCATCTCCAATGGTCCAAAAATAGGAATTATTGGAATATCCTGAACCATTCATGAACATTACAGCAAATATGATCAAGATATTTATGGCTCCCACATAAATAAGGAGCTGTGCGGCAGCTACAAAATAGGAGTTCGATGAAATATAGAATAAGGATATACAAACAAGAACCAATCCCAATGAAAAGGCAGAATAAATTGGATTGGTAAATAATACTACCCCCAGACCCCCTAATACAAGAATTGACCCCAGAAATACAACAAGAATATCATGTATTGGTCCAGGTAAACCCATTATGTATAAAATACAAAATAAATAACTTTAACTATTTCATGACCTTACTTTAACTTTACTAAATAAATGGTCCAGGAAAGGAAAAGGGGTTACCCTATTTTTGTTTTCTTGTATATAATAATGTATATGATACATTTATAATTGAATTGAATTTGAATATGGATTAATGTAGATATAGATAAAATTATCGGGCCAACCTTACTTTATTTATATTTATCCGAAAGAAAAAAAAGAAAAAAGTAGTTGAAATTTGCTATTTTGAAATCATCACGAAAAATATATTTTTAGTTTAAATCAAAGAGTGATTCTCAACAATCATTAGTTTTTATTTGTAGTTACTGACTACCCAAAATAAAAAGCTTGGATCCTTTATATCAAAACAAAATCTTAGTAATCGGTAATTGTTCTTGAATCAAAGGGTTTATCTTTGTCTATTTTTATTTGAGTCGAATTCATAACTGTTTGAATTGTGTAATCTCCAATTATTGAGATTGGTAATCGACCCAAAGCAATTTGATTATAATTCAATTCGTGACGATCATAAGTAGAAAGTTCATATTCTTCAGTCATTGATAAACAATTTGTTGGACAATACTCGACACAGTTACCACAAAATATACAAACCCCGAAATCTATACTATAATTAAGTAATTGTTTCTTTTTAATATCTCTTTCAAATCTCCAATCAACAACGGGTAGATCTATCGGGCATACACGAACACATACTTCACAAGCAATACATTTATCAAATTCAAAGTGGATTCGACCCCGGAAACGCTCTGATGTGATCGATTTTTCATAAGGATATTGAATAGTTACAGGTAAACGATTTGTGTGGGATAAGGTAATTATGAAACTTTGACCAATGTACCTTGCAGCTCGTATTGTTTGTTGACCATAATTCATGGACCCAATTACCATAGGGAACATATTGTAGATATACATGAAAAATTTGACGTTTCTTTCTCTTGTTTGATAGAGATTCTGAATCTAAAATAGTGTTATCGTATTCTCTTATTTATAATGAAACAAGTTGGGAAGAAGTTGTTAATAACAGATTACCTAGAGAAATAGGTAAAAGAAATTTCCATCCAAGATTTAATAACTGGTCCATTCTCATTCTAGGTAAAGTCCATCTTGTTGTGATAGAAATGAAGAGAAACAAATAAGCTTTAGTTAATGTAATAAGGATACCCATTGTTATTCCAAAAATGCCGGCGATTTTTTTTATTCCGAAAAGCTCAGAAATGGATATATACGGAATAGGTAAATTCCACCCACCTAAGTAAAGAACTGTTACAAATAATGAAGAAACTAATAAATTTAGGTAAGAAGCAAGATAAAATAAACCATATTTGATACCCGAATACTCGGTTTGATAACCTGCTACTAATTCCTCCTCCGCTTCTGGTAAATCAAAGGGCAATCTCTCACATTCGGCTAGAGAAGAAATTAGAAAAACAATAAATCCTATAGGCTGACGCCACAGATTCCACCCCCAAAAACCATATTTTGACTGTGCTTCAACTATATCAACTGTACTTGAACTGTTAGATAATCATAGTCGATAATAACATCACTGTTCCCATCGCTATTTCAAAACCGTACGTGAGACCTCAGCTTCATACGGCTCCTCGATGGCCACAAAAAAAATGTAAGGACGGGTTCGGTATTATCACCATCTTTGGATGGATAGAATAAAGATACATCGGAAAGTCCCAAATTAGACCAATGGAATTCTGTCTGCTAGAATAATAAAAAAAGTGCTTCCGAATTGATCTCATCCTTTACAATAAAAATTTCTCTTTGTTCGGTAATAACTTAATATTTCAATAAAATACTCCTTATATCAATCAATACAAAATAAAAAGAATTAGTCATTAGTTCATGAATCGTGATAAGAATTCGATATGTATGAATATGGATAGAGAAAAGAATAAATAGGGATCCCCTTTTTTTATTATTCATTCAATTACTGCATTCCATTTCTTTTTTCCTGTTCTTCTGTCTCAGAGGAGGATACTCAAAAATAAAATAAAGAATTAATTCGTTCTTGATAGTCATTTCTTTAACCAGTGAATAGGAGCATACTCTAGATCGGAATCGTAGGGAAGTACTACTTGATCATTTCTACCAATTTCAAGTCCTTATTATGATTCGTTTTATGAAGAAATACCTCTTTTTTGATACCTTACATTATCTCCATTACTAATCCTTTGTGTACCTTGGTGTTCCTAACCGTCCACTGACTTTTGATTGATCCCCGGTATAGTAATACATATGAGACAGTAGTAGAAACTCCATACAGTTGATCTTTTGTTTGCGCCCGCTTCAAGATATGATGACTAATCAAAAAATCTTAATCTTGGGGTAAGCAGTTTACACTGCTTATTTTTACTTCAACTTTATTCTTGTACATAGGGAATGAGATTGTTTCTTCTTACTACAAATTTGGAAGCTGTTTAGTTTCACTCATATAACTATCTGGTTTAACTCATCAACCCGAATGCTGAATAAAAAAAAAAATGAAAACATCTATTCAATACATTGAACCTCTTTCTTTTTTCTTTTATTTCTAGAAGAGAGGTTCAAAGTTCATATTTCAACGAATCACACGTAGAGATATTGATAACACACATAGAGTTAATGGTATTTCATAACTAATAGATTGAGCAGCAGCTCGTAGACCACCTAAAAAGGAATATTTATTATTCGATCCATATCCTGACATAAGAAGCCCAATAGGAGCAATACTAGAAATGGCGATCCATAAAAAAACACCTATACTGAGATCGGCTAAAACAAGACGATACCCAAAAGGAATTACTAAATAACTTAGTAGAATTGATATAACCGCTATAGACGGTCCCACACTAAACAAACGAATATCTCCTCGAGATGGGAGGAGGTCCTCTTTAAAAAGTAGTTTAGTCCCATCCGCTATAGCTTGAAGAATTCCCAACGGGCCAGCATATTCAGGCCCAATACGTTGTTGTATCGCTGCAGATATTTCTCTTTCTAACCACACAATTACTAGTACCCCCATTGTTATTCCCAATATAAGGGTCAAAATGGGTACAATCCATATTAGTCCATACACTTCTTTTAAAAATTCCGATGTAGAAAAAGAATTGATAGTTTGTACTTCTGTCGTATCAATTATCATTTCAACGATCAACTTCTCCCATAATGATATCTATACTACCCAATATCGTCATGATATCAGCCAATTTCATTCTTTTAACTAGCTGAGGAAGAATTTGCAAATTGATAAAACCGGGTGGACGAATTTTCCATCTCCAGGGGAAAACACTATTATCTCCTATCAAATAAATTCCCAATTCTCCTTTTGGGGCTTCCACTCTCACATAAAGTTCTTGTTTCGACAATTCTAAATTGGGTGAAGGTTTTTTACTAATAAATCTATATTCAAAATCATTCCATTCGGAATTCTTTGCTCTATCAAAGCGTCGTACTTCTAAATTTTCATAAGGTCCTCCAGGAATTCCTTCTAGAGCCTGTTGAATAATTTTTATGGATTCCTTCATTTCACCGATTCGTACTAAATAACGAGCTAATGAATCTCCTTCTTTTTGCCATTGGACTTCCCAATCGAATTCATTGTAACACTCATAATGATCAACTTTACGAAGATCCCATTGGATTCCAGAAGCTCGTAACATCGGTCCTGATAAACCCCAATTTACAGCTTCTTCTCCACCAATAATGCCCACTCCTTCAACTCGTTCCAAAAAAATGGGATTCCACGTAATAAGTTTTTGATATTCAACAACTCCTGTTAAAGAATAATCGCAGAAATCCAAACATTTATCTATCCATCCATAAGGTAGATCAGCAGCTACTCCTCCAATACGGAAATAATTATGCATCATTCGCATACCTGTGGCGGCTTCGAATAGATCATATATCAATTCCCTTTCTCTGAAAATATAGAAAAAGGGAGTCTGTGCACCGATATCCGCCATAAAAGGTCCAAGCCATAACAAATGAGAAGCTATACGGCTCAATTCCAGCATAATTACTCTGATATAGCTAGCTCTTTGAGGTACTTGAACATTTTCCAATTGTTCTGGCGCATTTACGGTTATTGCCTCTGTGAACATAGTAGCTAAATAATCCCATCGTGTTACATAAGGTAGATATTGTATAATTGTTCTATTTTCCGCTATCTTTTCCATTCCTCTGTGTAAATAGCCCAATATGGGCTCACAGTCAATAACATCTTCACCATCGAGAGTAACGATTAGTCGGAGAACACCATGCATTGATGGGTGGTGAGGCCCCATATTGACTATCATGAGATCTTTTCTTGTAACCGGTACTGTCATATCTTTTCTTCCTTAATTCATTATTCCATGAATTCCTCAAAACGAGACTCATCAAAACAAAAAATGGAATACTACTAAAAAATTCAAACGATTAAATTAACGAGTTTTTGGCTCTCGAATATCCAACTGACCAATTAATTTCTTATAACGTACTCTATTTTTCTTTGACAAATAAGCCAGCAACCGTTGACGTTTTCCTAGAATTTTTCGTAGACCCCTTTGTGATAAAAAATCTTTTTTGTGCAATTCCAAATGTGAAGTAAGTCTCCGTATCTTATTGGTGAAACTGAATACTTGAAATTCAACAGAACCTTTGTTTTCTTCTTTTTCTTCTTGTGGAATAATGGAAATGAATGAATTTTTGACCATAAAAAATTTTTCTATCCTTTTTCTTTCTTTTTCATGGATTTTTCCGATCAGGAAAAATAAAAAAAAAAGAATTATGCCGGTTATTTTAATCTAGTACACACATCTAGTACACACAAAAATTTGGATTTATTCATATACTACTTCTTTATTTTATCCAAATCAAATTTTCAATTTGATTTGGATAGAAAGGGATAATATGTTTCCACATTAACGAAAGAAAAGAATTTATTTCTATCTAAAAGGATTCCCCTAATTTATTTATTCCTATATCCAATTGAATGGATACACCATTCAATCTGTATCATTTACCAAAATATAACATAGCATATGCATACATCTTTCGGCTTTCATATACCGAAAATGTCACGGAATATAGATATATATATATATGATATAGGAAATATACTATTAAATTAAATAATTCTAAATCGTGGATACATATGTATCCTTGACATACTGAAACGACTGCCATTATTGGTATCAAACCAATAGCGATTCATACAAGCTAAATCTTCTAATCGGTAATTGGGCCAAAGAACTAATTTGCATTTAATGAATTTATTTGTATCCGTATTAAGATGCTTGTCCTCATCCAAAAATTTTCCAGAGTTTCTTATGTTGTTTTCATTGCAAAATAATGGATTTCTATTTCTATCCGTAACATTCCAATTATGGGAATTGAAACAAATTAACATTCTCAATTCTCTGCGACGTCTAGGAGATAGAATATTTTCGGGAACAAGGAAATCATAATAATTTGTGTCCCCATTCACAAGCATATTCCCATATCGTACAATGGGTTTATCCAAATTCCTCTTATCAATATAACTTTTTTTTATGCATTTTCTATTAGTTTGGTGTTTATTGTTCTCGACCAATGAAATACTTATAGTTTGATATATAATCAATTTTCCATCCCTTTTTATAGATAGACGAATTGGTTCGATAATTAATATTCCTTTTTTTATCAATTCTGTAAGAGCTAGATCTTTCTGAATTAGCATTACATCCAGATGCATCTCTCCTCTTTGAATCGAGGATATAGCAATTTCTTTTGGATTTATCAGTCTAAGTAAGAGACAATATACCTTGATATTATTGATCATTCTTTGGTTCAAGGAGTCATCCCATCTTAATTGAAAAAGGAAATATTTTTTCAGGAAGAAATCTAGTTCTGCTTTCTTGTTTTTCTTGGATTGTTTTTGCTTCTTACCTTTTTTAATGGTAATGTCTGATCTCGCATAATTCTCTTCAATATCTTTTTTTTTGTTTTCTTTTCGTAGATCTGATACAAGATTTACTTGGTCCTGTTGCTCATTTTTTTGTTGGTTGGAATTTTCTAAAAGAAGTAATTTGATTGGTATAATCCATGGTTTAATCTTATATGCATCAAAAAGTAAGACAAATTCTGGGAAGAACCAAGATTCTAGATTTGATATGGTATGATAAACTCTTTCTTGATTCATTCCCATCCAATTAAAAAAAATACTTTTTTGATTGGATGGGTTGATTTCTTGATGAATCGTAAGAGAAAAAATATCTTTTTTTTTCAATTTGTTGTTGATTTTTTTTTCAGTCTTAGTATTTTTATCAATTTTGGTACCGATATGTGTATTGGTCCAGGTCTCAATATTGATATTTTTTCTAAGACAAAAGTGGAGAATTCGACAATCAAAATATTTTCTATCTAGATTTTTATGCGTATCAATAATATATCCTTCTTCTAGATAATCACTAATAGCTATACTTACCAATACATAAAATGATTCGGATTTTGGTTTATTGAAATTATATGGAATTTTGTGAACCCCGTTTACTTGTAATCTTGACCCATAAATATCAAAATCCTCCTTATCCCCATAGTTCATATATTTATGTGATAAAAGATCATATCTGTAGTGTTTTTTCCATTTTTCTTTTTTATATGAATCCGCTTTAATTGAGTCCTTATTTTGAATCCTATAACGTTGATTGATTCTATTTCGCCATTTTTGCGGTACTAACCGCGACCATTTGGTTTTAGATAAATTGTATTGATAATGCCCCTTTAACCAGTTTTTCCATTCAATCATTCCAGACTTATGAATTTTCTTATGTCTTGAATTGTAATCAAATATTCCTCGTGTCATACAATAATCCTTGATTTTATCCTTAATAAAAGGATAAGTCCCCTGATATTGAAGTAGAGATTTCAATTGATACTTGTTAAGTAATTGGGTTTGTGATAATTTGTAAAATACATATGCTTGGGACAAGGAGGATAAGTCATAATACATTTTTGTACTATTACTAATATTAGTATTCGAAAAGGACTTTTTTATAGTGGAAAAAAAGTTCATTGTATTTTGATCTCTTTCATCAATTCCTTCCTGATTTGTTTGATCGTTGTAAACGGATTTATTGATTATTTTTTTTGTTGATTCAAAGAAAAGTTGGAAATAGATCCTGTGAATGGTAATCATACATAGCAAGATATCTATATATATATTTTCAATCAGAGATTTCATAAAATAATGTGATTTACGTATTAATCGTATATTTATTCTTTGGAATATCTGCCAAATATGTTTCTGTGATTTTGATCTTTTATCAGCACAAGTTAGAATTATTTTTTTCTTGTCTTTTGTGATTCGTTCTATTTGATTCCTGATTGTGATTGTTCTATCAGAAAGATTTTTCATCTTTTTTTCTATGAGTGAATAATTTGTCCAATTCATGGATTGGATTTGAATGGTTGATTTGTGAATAATCTTATTATTTATTTCGGAATCTTTTCCATTTTCAGCCGTTTCATATACTTTCACCTTGCTCAATTCAAATAAGAATATTGGGTTTACTTTTGGAATTTCCTTCATTCTTGTTTTTTCTTTTGAAACTTTTAGAAGTAGAAAGAAATCCTTTTTAACTTTTCTAACTTTTTTTTGGAGTTCTTTATAAATGGGTTCAAAAAAGGAAGGTCGTTTTCGGGGATTCCCAAAAGGGAATTCCGCTTCCATTCCCCAAACCGTTAAAAAACAAAAATTGTTTTTTTTTCCTTTTTTTTTTATTTGATCCCTAGGATGAGATCGTATTTTAGATCTTCGCCAAGGTTTCAAACAGAAAGGAAATAGAATCTTTATCTGAATACCGTCTGTTAACCAATCTTTGGGAAATTCTGTTTCTGATAATTGAACACCATTATAAGTGCATTTAACATGCATTTCTCTATTCCACTCCTTCAAATCCTCATACCATTCGGGGAATTGGAATAATAACATACGGCCAATATTTTTAGCAATTATCAATGAAGGCAATACAATGTATTTTCTAAGAAAAGATTGGGTTACTAACATCAAACCTCTTATTGTTTGAGCAAATATAATGCTATCCCAAGTTTCTGATATTACTATACGTTCATTTTCCTCTTTTTTTTCTTCGTTTTTTTTCTCTTTTTCCCTTGTCTCTTCCTCCTCAAAATCAAAATGTGAAATTTGCAATTCTGGTTCTCTCCCCTTCAATTCTGGTTCTCTCCCCTTCAATTCTGGTTCTCTCCCCACCAAATTCCTAAAAATGAGATTCATCATTTCAGAGATATAAAAAGAAGAAAAAAAAAATGTTTTGTCTATTCGATCCAAAAAAAGCGGAGAATGCACATTTGCTTGAAACATTTCCCAAATAACCGTTTTACGTCTTTGAGCACGCATGGATCCTTTGATTATATCCCGACGAAAATCCGATTGTTGCGAGTAACGTATCAAAGCCACCTCTTCTGCTTGATCACTATTATTAGTATTATTTGTAGTTGTAATAGGGTTGGTATTCTGATTGTTATCAGTATAAATTACTACGCGTTTGGCTTTTCTTGAACGAATTTCATGATCTTCCTTAGATTCTTCCTCATTTTCTTCCTCCTGTTCTTCCAAATCATCAGTTAATTTGTATGACCACCGAGGAACCCTTTTATGGATTTCTTCTATTCCAATAGATTTATTTCTAATTATTGTTTGATCGTTTGGATCAGTTGTAATTACATCGAATACCCATTTTAAAGCTTTTGTTTGATTTTCAAAATCAATTCTTGTTTGCTCTCTCAATAAAGAATATTTTTTAAAATGCAAAATGGGTGCAGGCTCAAAAGGAAATTCTTTGATTGAGGTTAAGGAATTACCAATATAATTCAGTAATGATTCCCTATCAGGCGGATTCTTTTGATGTTCAAATTTTCTGGAATAATTAGAATTATTAGGAAGTAGCCCATAAATCTTATTTATCCAATTGATTTCTATGGAATCCTCCGTATCTGTAGAAGTGATTAAATCATTCATGATCATATGTGAATAGAATTTTTTTATTGTTCCACGATATGGTCCCCTCAAAAAGGGGTCATACGTTTTGGGCAAGTATTTTTGTTCGTTTTCATCATTGCATAATCTGGTCCTTTTTTCGAGCATATCTAGAGCAAGAAATCCCTTTTCTTTTTCTAGAGCTTTTGTTCGACTTATTAATTCATTGTTCAAGTTGTACTTTTTTTGCTCATTGGTATAAACCCAATAATGATACTGATCCACATGGGATAATTTTTCTGTCGTGTACAAAGACATTTTTCGTTCTATCATTTCCGAAAAAGTCGATAAACTAGGTGGATATGTAAAAGATATTATTTGTTTTCCATCACTTGGACATGTATAAAAAAAATATTG